TTAATCAATCCGATGGATTGTTAGCGTATTTAAATCCTGGAAAATAAAAACAGTACCAAACCTTTTTGAAAGGCTTGGTACTGTTTTTTCCGTCTAAACATTTATTGCAAACAGAGCATAATAAATGCTTATTATGCATCCAGCAGGAATTGAACCCGCGACTTCCCAATTATGAGTTGGGTGCTTTTACCATTCAGCCATGGATGCTAGATAAAGCAAATAAAGTTTATACTATTTATAAGATAATATATCTATATATATTATCTTATATTAGGTACCCAATCTGATTCTCTTATTATTCGATTCATGCCTATTGCTTTCAATAAATAAAGCAATACGACTCACTTGTTCGAGAGTTGCAAGAAGGTTATCGATCTTGCAAAACTTTGATGTCCGGTCAGAACTTGTCAGCTTAACTGATCAACTAATATTATTAGTTAGTTTTTAGTTTTTTTTGGGGACTTATAAACTTTCATTCTTGGAAGTAATGACTGTAGACAGAGACTGTCTATTGGTTTGGGGCGGACGTAGCCAAGTGGTCCAAAGGCAGTGGATTGTGAATCCACCACGCGCGGGTTCAATCCCCGTCGTTCGCCCGCTGACCAGATGAAAATCTTTGTCGCATCTTATAATATGATTTTATTCTAGATAGGAGGGAGCTCAAAAACAAGGTGAAACGATGGAATATGTGAATAAATAAGGCAAAGTTAAACTGAAAATTAGATCGAACGAATAAGAATAATGAAAAAGTTCGGGCGATCAAAAAGAAATAAAAGGAGATCAAAAGATGAAAATAGCAGTTTATGGAAAAGGCGGAATTGGTAAATCAACGACTAGTTGTAATATTTCAATTGCCCTAGCCAGACGTGGTCAAAGAGTCTTACAAATTGGATGTGATCCCAAACATGATAGTACTTTTACTCTGACAGGATTTTTGATACCTACAATTATAGATACTTTGCAATCCAAGGATTATCATTACGAGGAAATTTGGTCCGAAGATGTAATCCATAAGGGTTATGGAGGGGTAGATTGTGTGGAAGCTGGAGGGCCACCAGCAGGAGCTGGATGTGGGGGATATGTAGTAGGAGAGACTGTCAAATTGTTAAAAGAATTAAATGCATTTTACGAATATAATGTAATAATATTTGATGTATTAGGTGACGTGGTTTGTGGAGGTTTTGCTGCTCCATTGAACTATGCAGATTACTGTGTAATTATTGCAGATAATGGATTTGACGCATTATTTGCAGCTAATCGTATTACTGCCTCTATCAGGGAAAAAGCTCGTACACATCCACTCCGATTAGCAGGCTTGGTTGGAAATCGTACCTCTAAAAGAGATCTTATCAATAAATATGTAGAAGCCTGCCCAATGCCTGTAATAGAAGTGTTACCTCTTATTGAAGATATTCGAGTTTCAAGAGTCAAGGGAAAAACCTTATTTGAAATGGTTGGATCCGAACCATCTCTTAACTATGTGTGTGAATATTATTTAAACATAGCGGATCAAATATTGTCCCAACCAGAAGGTATTGTACCAAAGGAGATTCCAGATCGGGAATTATTCAGTTTACTCTCTGACCTTTATCTGAATCCTATTGATGAGGGGAGACATAAAAATAATAAGGAAAATTTACTTGGATTTACGACAATTTAATCAACATAGTTATTAATATTTATGTCAGTGAAAGTTTATGAAACTCTTACTGTCGAATGTGAGACAGGTAATTATCATACTTTTTGTCCAATTAGCTGTGTGTCTTGGCTATATCAAAAGATTGAGGACAGTTTCTTTTTAGTTGTGGGTACAAAGACATGTGGTTATTTTCTGCAAAATGCACTTGGGGTTATGATTTTTGCAGAACCCCGCTATGCAATGGCAGAATTGGAAGAAGGAGATATCTCGGCTCAATTGAATGATTATGAGGGATTAAAAAGGCTTTGTATTCGAATAAAAAAGGACAGAGACCCCAGCGTCATCATATGGATAGGTACTTGTACTACAGAAATAATCAAAATGGATTTGGAAGGTATGGCACCAAAATTAGAGTGGGAAATTGGAATCCCAATTCTAGTGGCAAGAGCGAATGGACTGGATTATGCTTTTACTCAAGGAGAAGATACTGTGTTAGCTGCGATGGCACATCGTTGTCCAGAACCAGAATTATTCGTTCGTGAACGAAAATTCACTATACAAAAGCAAAATTACTTCGCTTTTCATTCTATAAAAAAACATGAATTGGGCGAATATGCAAATAGTCCGTCCTTAGTTCTTTTTGGATCTTTGCCGTCCAATGTGGCTTCTCAACTCAATCTAGAATTAAAACGCCAATCCATCAAGGTATCAGGTTGGTTACCTGCTCAAAGATATACTGATCTTCCATCATTGGGTGATGGAGTTTATGTTTGTGGTGTTAACCCCTTTTTAAGTCGGACAGCGACAACTTTGATAAGACGCAAAAAATGTGAATTAATTGGAGCTCCTTTTCCTATCGGTCCGGACGGAACGCGTGCTTGGATTGAAAAGATTTGTCCTGTATTTGGTGTTGAAACCCAAGGTCTGGAGGAAAGGGAGGAACGGATATGGGAAAGTTTAAAGGATTATCTTGACTTGGTACGTGGGAAATCTGTCTTTTTCATGGGAGATAATCTGCTAGAAGTCTCTCTAGCAAGATTCTTAATCAGATGTGGAATGATCGTTCATGAAATTGGTATTCCATATATGGATAAACGATATCAAGCTGCTGAATTATTACTTTTACAAGATACATGTATAAAGATGTGTGTACCAATACCACGAATTGTGGAAAAACCGGATAATTCGAATCAAATACAACGTATACGCGAATTACAACCCGACTTAGCTATTACTGGAATGGCTCATGCTAACCCGTTAGAGGCAAGAGGAATTAGTACTAAATGGTCAGTTGAATTTACCTTTGCCCAGATTCATGGGTTTGCCAATGCAAGAGATGTACTTGAATTGGTTACTCGACCCCTACGACGTCAGAAAAATTTAGAAGACTTGGGTCGGACCACCTTAGTCATAAAAAAAAACAAGTTTAAAATGTCCCAGTAATTCTCATTATTATATTATTATAAATTAATTATTTAATTTAATCTATCCAATTTGATTTCGATTATTTCTAAAAATAAGTTGTGGGGTCGATATATAAGAGAGTAAAGATCAAAATTGGGATCAATTCTGTCATTTTAAATTAAATTCGTGGATGTGAACGATAACTAAGATAACTAATATTTATTCTTTTCTATGGGAGATAGAAGATATTTCTATAATAATTTCGCAATCTCCCATACTTCTATGGGATATAATAATTATGATTTATGATAATAATCATAATGTCACACCACAGATGGACATAGAATAGAGATCATTGACACTTTTGGGATTAGGATATATAATTTTAATGTATATTGTTTGATTAATAAAGTGTAAGGAAATAGGCATATAATAAGATAAACAGATAAACTTAAACCATAAGAAGGTTTTATTTTTATATGGTAATCAATATATTAATATGATAATATATCATATTGATATGCCAATCAATATATTAAATATATGTAACTAATATAGTTAGTTAATAATATTGCCAATCAATATACAATATAGTAAGCCAATCAATATATAAATATATGTTATTAATATAGTTAGTGAATACTATTGACAGTCAATATATTGACTAACTATAATAATTAATAATATAGTCGTCACATTATTATAAACCCTGTTATCAATATATAAATGTTATCAATATATAAATATATGTTATTAATATAGTTAGTGAATACTATTGACAATCAATATATTGACTAACTATAATAATTAATAATATAGTCGTCACATTATTATAAACCCTGTTATTCTATCCCATTTCTCAAAAATATACTTAAATCAAACCATAAGGAGTTTTATATGATTTTGATTTTTCTCCATTTCGATTTTTCGTGTGGTCATGGGAATTCATTATTCCCTGTTATTCTATCCCAGAATTCATTATTCCCTGTTATTCTATCCCATTTCTCAAAAATATACTTAAATCAAACCATAAGGAGTTTTATTATATGATTATTCAAAATATCAATTTTATTTATAGTCTGGTATCATCATGGGTCCTAACGTTTAGTCCGATGCTCATATTTGGTTTCTATTATGGCTTCTTAACTACATTGCCGATTAGTCCGGCACAAATCTATTATGTAAGATCTTTACTACTAAAAGATCTTAGAATTTACAGGGAAGATAGAATGATTCCTACGGGAGGAATAATTCTCAGCGGTTCTTTTGTAGGTCAAGTTCTAGTCTTCTCATCCATTTACCTTTCTCCTATTTATGCAGCATTATGGAAGCCTCATACAATGGCTCTAATGGTTACACCAATTATGTTTTTAATTTTTATTAAGGTACTATTTTGTGATCTATGGGACTCCTCAATCAACGAGTTTATTCCTTGGATCAACAATATAGAAATGGAATTCATTGTTGCACTAATTCTACAATTGCTAAATCCTGCCCTTTTTTTCAGCAAGTCTATTTATAGCAGACTGATAAACCTAATGTTATTTCACTATAGTAGAAGCCTTTTGTTTCTGCTAAGTACCGCCGCCGGATGGTTAAGCGGACAGCTTCTATTCATAAAAGTGACAGAAGTATTCTGTTCACGTGTGGAACATGATTCACCCTTTAGATTGGGAGCAAGAAAACGGCATATTGGTGTAACTTTCCAAATGCTTTTCTTGGGTTACTTTGTACTCATGTGTTATGGTAGAACCCCTACCCCACTAATTACTAAGTGGTTTGGCGATAAATTCTTGAGTCGAGGTCCTCAAGAGGAACAAGAGGACGAAAATACAAAGGTAGATGATGTTAACAAAAAAAGCGGTAAAAAGAAAAAAGGAGCTTTGAAGAAGAAAAAAGAAGCTTTGAAGAAGAAAAAAAAATCCTTGAAAGAAAAGGACAAAGAGAAAGATGTAATACTATCAGATATCATGTGTAAACCGTGGCCCACAATATTTTTTGATTATCGCCGATTCAATCAGCCATTACGTTATGTCGGTATTGGTGATTTCTTTCTTCGCGGTCCTGTCAAGACCCAACTCGCTGAGTATTTTTTCGATGTTTGTCTCAGTGATGGGCGCCAAAGAATTTCTTTTACAGCTCTACCCAGTATGACTTTCTTTGATAAAATAGTAAATTTAGGAAGTGAAAATTCTATCACAAATCAGGATCATCTTGATAGATGGATAGTTACCAAAAAAGAAAGAAAGAATTACTTAGGCAAAGAGCTTGAAGACCGAGTTAAAGCTCTAAGCAATGGATTTCCTGTTGAAAATGTAATGGATAAAAGAGTGAGATTTTCGATAACCAACAGTGGAGAGTGCCTTCCAGAAATAAATGATCCTTTACTGAGCGGGCCATTCCGTGGGGCGATGAATCAATTTAAATCACCGTGGATGTTACCTCCTTTGAACTTGGACGATAAGGGATTTCATTTATTTTTATTTAAAAAGCATCAAAAAGCGAAAGTCCATTTTACCAAGGAATTTGGACTTTGTTCATTCGAACGATCGGAAAAAATCGTTCGACCAAAAAATGAAAATGATAAATTAAAAATGATTTTCAAATGGTGGCTCGATAAAATCCGTGTATTCTTATTAGAAGAGCAAGAAACACGAACATTTCTGGATGAAGTGACATTGAAAAAGTTGTCGAAAATGTTTGACAATATTTATCCAAAAGATTCGTTGGAATATGTTTTATTGGCCCCAGCAGATTTAGAAGCGGAAATAGCTTCTTGTGATAAAAAAATATATAGTAACTATTTGTTGAATATTTTCCTTCAAACGACGGGTACGAAATGGGAATTGCTTCTTAGTATCCTTTCTACAAAACAGGCTTTGCTTTGTGAGCGATTTTTTCTAATGAGATCGAAAAAACTTCCAGATTCTATAATCTCTATAGATATTCCTGAAGAGATTTCTTATGAAGATCTTCCTTATCCTTATAAAGATACTATTGATGGATATATAAATATTCCTGATGAAGAAATTCCTCATAAAGAATTTTTTGTCCTTTATAATAAATTCCTGAAATTCAGGGAGTTTTTAAATGATAATGAACCGCGAATTAAAGATTTTAGTAAAATTATTGTGCCTACATGCCCTAGCATACTATTATCAGGCTTTTACGATACTATGGCTATCAAAGATTCCCTGGAGGTTCGTCCAAGAAAAGCTCGAACTTATCTAGTTATAAAACCCTTTGAAAAAATTGAAGAAGAACGACTAGAAAAGGAAAAACAAAATCAAAATAAAAAAGGAATTATAGACAACTTCTTAAAACGATTCAAAAAAGAGGAAGAGGAAGAGGAAGAGGAAGAAGAAGAAGGAGAAGGAAACGAGGATGAAGAAGATGATGAGGATCCGATGGCAAAGGATCTACATGTATTTAGTTATCCGCATGAGGGAAATTTTCGTCGGTTCCTAGTCAAAGGAGCTCTACGTTTTAAAAGACGCAAACTTTCATTGTTTAGCATTTGGACAGCAAAACCGCGGTCGAGTCTTTTTGAGAGACTAAAGGAGATAACTAAAATGAAAATGCATCACAAATCCAAACCTGTACCTAAAGCCAAAATTCAAATTGGAGAGACAAAGGAAGATAAAGAGCGGAGGATTTTTAAAGTATTCGAAAAGTTACTCAAAAAAAAACACAGAAGAAGACGCCGTACGAAAGAATTCTTTCGCCGTACTAAAAAGCAGGCATTCGATTGGGAAATCTTTCACTATGTAAGGGCTACTATATTATTTACTCATACATTTTTTAGAAAACGAGTATATTTACCTTCATTGATAATAGCTAAAAATATTGGTCGTATTTTATTATTGCAGTTACCCGAATGGGAGCAGGATTGGGATAACTTACATAAAGAATTTTATGTAAAATGCAATTACGACGGTTATGAGCTGACAGACGTAGACGTACCTAAACACTGGTTTAGAGACTACCTAAGAGAGGGGATTCAAATTAAAATTCATAACCCTTTTCGATTGAGACCATGGTATGATGAATCTACCACCGAATCTACTCCTAGTAAAGACAATACTAGTTTCTTAACCCTGTATGGAACAGAAGCTAAAAAACCTTTCGGAAAGCCAACGAAAATACCTTCTTTTTGGAAACCTATTGACGAATGGATTCGGGATTACATTGTCCAACGTACAAATTTCATTATCGAATGGCTAAAACCTATTATCGAATGGATGAAACCTATCATCCAATGGATGAAAATTATTGGCCAATCGATATCACTGATTTTCTCAAAAATAACAAAAGTATTTTGTGAAAAATCTGAACTTCGACCAGATACTCGGAGTACAGAAAATCTTCAAATGAATGACCGAGTCCCTGTACTGATTCGGACTAGGCCTACGCCTAATATGAAATTTACTCTAGAGATAGTACAGGATCCATTGGAACCAAATCTAATTGAAATGGAAGAAATTGAACCAGATGTACATCTGGAAGATCAAGATCTAAATGAGTTGCCAACTCGGATCAAAAAGATGAATGAACAATATTTGTTAAACTTAGATATTTTAAACAAATTAAAAGCCGATGTGAAAAAGTTGGAAAATAAAATGGATAGGGATCAACCCGGCATACGCCACAAATTTAAAAGGGCACGGGTTAAAATAAAAATTTGGTTTTTTGGTTTCCGAATAACAATAGCTCGATTCATTACGAGGAAATTGCCATATTTTATGAAGGTTTTTATTTTAATAATGGAAAGAACATTTATTGATCTTAAAATAATTGTTCTTAATCTCATCCTTTCAAATTTCCATTTTATAATGCTTTTAATGCAATTTAGGATGAATATTGCAGCAATTATCAGAATATTTATTACGAATGGAAATAGAATTATAAGAATAGTCATTAAGACTAGAAATATAATTTTAAACCCAAAAAAACAAGATTTAAAAAAAAAAATTTCCCAAGCATATGTAGTTGCAAAGATATGGCAACAAATACGGGCTATGAAGGGGTCTTATGCGAGGGATTTACTACAATACAGAACATCGTATCCTTTAATTAAAAAGGATATCAAAGAATTCCTAGATATGCAAGGAATATTGGATTCTAAAGGGCCTCAAGATTTAAGGGTAAAAGATTGGAAACAATGGTTAAAATGGTGTGCCGGGTACAGAATAGCACCCCAGAAAAAAAAGGTAAAAGGTTCGAAACAATGGTTAAAATGGTGTACTGGGTACATAATAGGACCCCAGAAAAGGAGAAATGTAATTGGTAACCGATTGGGATGGAGTCAATTTGCATCTTTTTTGGGAGACATTAAATTTGCGTCTTTTATAGGACGACTCCAGAAAAAGATCAAAAGTAACAGATATAATCTTTTAGCATATAGTTATCTCGATTATATGAAAGAGGATACTCACGGATCCCCTATACACTATATACCAAAACCGGACAATCAAGCTATTACCAATTTTCAAAGAACCGAAAAGGATTCCGATTACTCCAAGGATTCCGATTACTCCGAGAATTCCGATGATTCCGATGATTCCGATGATTCCGATGATTCCGATGATTCCGATTACTTAGAGGATTCCGATTACTCCGATTCCGATTCTTCTAAAACTAGGAAGGAGAAAATTAGGAAGGAGAAAATTAGGAAGGAGAAAATTAGGAAGGAGAAAATTAGGAAGGAGAAAATTAGGAAGGAGAAAATAAGGAAGGAGAAAACTATAAAGGAGAAAGCTATAAAGGAGAAAACTAGAAAGAGTTCCGATGAATTGACAACTCATAAGAAGCCCTATTACAAATTTCAATTTTGGCTTTTCCCAGAAATTAGAAAAAAAGCAAAAAAAGCAAGAAAACTTGGTGACCTTTTTCCTCCAGACATATTTAGAACGCGTCTTCTTAATATGAATGACTTTGAAGAGTTTAAAATACCAGAGGACTTTGATGTTGATGCTTTTCTTATGGAACTGGAAAGAAAGAGCGAAGAAGAACAACAAAAAAAACGGGAGGAAGAACAGAGAATTAAGCAAGAAATAGAAGATAAAAAGAAAGAGAGAGAACAGAAAAAAGCAAAAAGAATGCAAAAACTGAAGGCGGCAACTACTCGAAAAGAAGTAAAAAAACTGAAAAAGGCATTCAGGAAAGAAGATAAGGATAAGAGAAAGAAAAAAATGAGGGACAAAATGAAGGAAAGAAAGGATAAAAGAGTAAAAAAAAAAGCTGAACAAGCTAAAAAACGGGCTGCTCGACGAGCTGAACGAGTTAAAAGAGACAAAAATAGAAAGAATCTAAAATATAGAGACTTTCTAGTTCAAGACTTTAGGAATCTTTATCACAAAGACAAAAAAGAAATAAAACATCCCGAAAAATTTCGAGTGGACAAAAAAGAAAATACTTTTAAACTAGATGCTGAAAAAAAAGCACAAGGTGACAAAAAGGGATGGGATGAAGTTCATTTTCAATTGGATTTTGGATTGGATAATGAAGAAGGATTGGATAATAAAGAAGGATTGGATAATAAAGAAGGATTGGATAATAAAGAAGGATTGGATAATAAAGAAGGATTGGATAATGAAGAACAAAAAAAAGAAGAAGGAAAAAAAGTAAAAAGAAAAAAACTAACAAAAGGAGAAAGAAAAAAGCTAAGAGAAGAAAAAATAGAAAAGAGAAGGAAAGAAAAAGAAGAAAGAAAAAGACAGAGAGAAGAAGAAAGAGAAAAAATAGAAAAACAAAGACTAGAGAAAAGAAGAGCGAATAAATTGGCGAATCGAGAAAGGGCGAAAAATGTACTTAATTGGAGAAATAAGTACAAGCTGGGAAACCTGTTTATATATCCTTGGGTTAAAAGTGCCAGAAATGCGACACGTTTCTTAGACCCAAAGAAATTAGGCAACGAGAACTTTGCATATAAAGTAGCTAAGCCATATATGGATAACGGAGAACTTGACTTAGAATTATTAGAGCTTATGATGTATATGGGAAATTATTTCAAGGATAACGAGGATACATTTAAGAAAATTTTGTGGGATGCAAGAAGACGGTCTATGCCACTTATACCGGGGTACTTTAATGACCGATTCTTTATATATAAAATTGCAAGTTTTTTATTGAAATTAAAAAGTAAAGGGATTGATGTAAATCTTTTTGATGAATCTGTCCGACGCGGAAAAATAGAAACTATGGAGGATGAAAATGAAAAAATTTCAAGTTCCTTCATTTTCGAATATATTTTTATTCCAAGACGTCGTAGAGAATTTCGAATTTTGAATCGTTTGAATCTGGAAAGCACTTTAGGTGAAAGTGCAGGATTGTCAAATAGTAAAGACATAAAGAATGACGAAGAACTCATTGAAAAAGACGAACATCTTAGCATAGATACAAGAGAAAAGATAAGACGTTTTCTTTGGCCTCGTTATCGATTCGAGGATCTTATTTGCATGAATAGATATTGGTGGAATACAAATGATGGGAGTCGATCTGTTATGTTGAGGGTACGTATGTACCCAAAAATAGATCATTGGGAACATGTACGAAATAGTTTGTATCAAACCTCTCAAAGTTTTTTAAGAGAGATTCTTCCAGATCTGTTAACTCACCTCAAAAGTTTCTTAAATATAAGGGTGCGAAATGTACCTAATGAGGTAAAGGATACAAAGGATACATAAATGAGCTCTATCAGGGCGGCGCCCCTTCCTTCAGGGCGGCGCCCCTTCCTTTTGGTCGAATATCTAACTAAACTCTTAGGGGATTTATAAATTATTGCTTTAGAGTTCCCAGCTCCTGGATAATAAAGTTAGATACTTTATTAACGAGGTTTACGTCTCATATCTCGAAAAAATGGAATATTTTTAAAAAAGCATTCCATAAACATAAAAAATAAAAAAATGGATTTTTTTAAATTATATTAATATTAAATATTAATAAGAGGTCTCAAAACTATTGCTCTTATTCTTCCAAAGAGGTGGTGTTATGAGAACGATATCATAAAATATAATTATTATTATTATTGGGTAGGCCCTACAAAGTGGGGAAACACACCACGGAATTATTTCGAGACCGGGATTAAAAATGTGGCCCATAAATGATATAATCAATATTATTGGACTACAACCAAAAAAATCTATCACTTTATCAGGAGTAGAGTAGGGAGAGGATAACCTTCTTATGAGACATTATTACGATATCTATACCAATTCTCAAAAGCTGGAATATTCCCGCTGGGATCGCTTTTTACAGTTTATAGATTATTATGGAATAAAAAATTCCATATGTGCGAAGTTAACGCTGTTTATCTTTTCCTCTTTAGGTTCCTCTTTCCTCGTCTTTAAGTAATCCTGTTTCTACGGGAAGAGACAAATAATTAATCTCCCGTAGAAACAAACCTTCGGAATTAGTCATAATATATAGACCATAAACAAAAAGAAATGGATCTCATTTTTTTTCTTACTATTAAAATAAAATAGAAAATAAATCGTATTTGACTTTGTCAAATTTTTTTATGATAAAGAATTTGTCCGTTCATCCCTCTTTGGTTCTTAAAGAACAGAGAGGATCTGTTGAATCTCAAGTATGTTATTTAACCAGTCGAGTAAAAAAACTTACTGAGCATTTGGACCTGCACAAAAGAGACTATTCGTCCCAAAGAGGTTTGTGGAAAATTGTGGGTAAACGTAAGCAACTTCTGATTTATCTGTTCAAGATAGATAGAATTCGTTACAATAATTTAATTGGTGAATTAGATATTCGTGGGCCACGTTAATTTCGAACGAAGTTTTAAGATCCAATTATGGTTTATTAAATTCCGGAGAGTCGTTCTTTTGTCTTAATTGATTTATAAACGGAGAAGAGTTATGATTATGGTTGCTACGGAGAAAGACCCCATGATGGTAAGTATGGGTCCTCATCATCCATCAATGCATGGTGTTCTTCGACTTATTGTTACTCTAGATGGTGAAGATGTTATTGACTGTGAACCTATATTAGGTTATTTACATAGAGGAATGGAAAAAATTGCTGAGAACCGAACAATTGTCCAATATCTACCCTATGTAACACGATGGGATTATTTAGCTACTATGTTCACAGAGGCAATAACGGTTAATGCGCCAGAAAGATTGGAAAATATTCAAGTACCTAAAAGGGCTAGCTATATAAGAGTTATTATGCTAGAGTTGAGCCGTGTAGCTTCTCATTTGTTATGGCTTGGACCTTTCATGGCTGATATTGGTGCGCAGACTCCTTTCTTTTATATTTTAAGAGAGAGGGAAATGATATATGATTTATTTGAAGCTGCCACGGGCATGCGAATGATGCATAATTATTTCCGCATTGGAGGAGTAGCTGTGGATTTACCCTACGGTTGGATAGATAAATGCTTAGATTTTTGCTATTACTTCTTCCCAAAAGTGACAGAATATGAAAGGCTTATTACACGCAATCCTATCTTTTTGAAACGAGTTGAGGGAGTAGGCATTATTGGTAGAGAAGAAGCAATAGATTGGAGTTTATCAGGACCCATGCTACGAGCTTCCGGAATCCAATGGGATCTTCGTAAAGTGGATCATTATGAATGTTATGATGAATTGGATTGGGAAATCCAATGGCAAAAAGAAGGAGATTCGTTAGCTCGTTATTTGCTTCGAATCGGGGAAATGAAAGAATCTATAAGAATAATTAGACAGGCCCTAGAAGTAATTCCGGGAGGGCCCTATGAGAATTTAGAGGTCCGACGTCTAAATAAGGGAAAAGATTCGCAATGGAACGATTTTGAATCTCGATTTATTAGTAAAAAACCTTCCCCTACGTTTGAGTTATCAAAACAAGAACATTATGTTAGAGTAGAAGCTCCCAAAGGAGAATTAGGGATTTTTTTAATAGGAGATGATAATATTTTTCCCTGGAGATGGAAAATAAGATCACCTGGTCTTATTAATTTGCAGATTCTTCCTCAACTGGTTAAAAGGATGAAATTGGCCGATATCATGACGATTTTGGGTAGTATAGATATCATTATGGGAGAGGTTGATCGTTAAAATGGTGATTAATATAGCGGATATCGAAGTAGCGGATATCGAAGAACAAGCTATCAATTTATTGGGATTTCCAAAAGAAATCTCTAGTCTTATATGGATTTTAATTGACATAATTACTCTTTTATTGGGAATTACGACAGGATTATTAGTTATTGTATGGCTCGAAAGAAAAATATCTGCAGGAATACAACAGCGTATTGGACCTGAATACGCTGGTCCTTTGGGAATTATTCAAGCTTTGACGGATGGGATCAAACTACTTCTGAAAGAAGATATTCTTCCATCTAGGGGAGATATTTGGTTATTTAGTATTGGACCAGCGATAGTGGTCATACCTATTTTTTTAGGTTATTTAGTAATTCCCTTTGGCCGCCACATTGTTCTACTTGATCTTAGTATAGGTGTTTTTTTTTGGATTGCCATTTCAAGTATTGCTCCCCTTGGACTTCTTATAACAGGATATGGATCAAATAATAAATATTCTTTTTCAGGTGGTCTCCGAGCTGCTGCTCAATCTATTAGCTATGAAATTCCTTTAGCTTTATCTGTGTTATCTATATCTCTACGTGTGATCCGTTGGAATATGAGATTGATTTTCCCCTCTTTTTAGGATAAAACAGGAAAAAAGAAGTGAATGGAATGAATATTGATTCTTCATTCCGATCGAAAAACTAGATAGTCATATGGGTGATATCAAACAGTTTGCAAATCTGCAGTAAGATGATTGAGCCCCATCCCCCATGTACAAGAGTGAAAGCATGCACAATCAGTGAAAACTGCCCAGTTCATATATTAGTCGTTGGGGCCCAACAGCGGGGAGGCGAAAAAGTATGAAGTTACTATCATACATACCGAAAATTAAGCAAAGGTAGGTGGTGAGAAACACCAAGATATAAAAAGATTAGTGAAAGAAAAAGATAAATTATTTCCAGACCAGAGATGTTTCAATATAAATGGGATGACAATAAGGACTTGGCATTGGTAGGGATGATCAAGTAGTACTTCCCCATAACCCCGATCTAAAATATGTTTCTATCTACTCTAAAAAGAATGGCTATCCAGAACGAAGTAATCCTTTACACAGTTTTCCTCTCTCCCACAAAAAAAAAATAGTGAAGGTTGAGATAGATTCAAAAGCTTATATTATTGTAGCAGACAGAATCTCATTGGTCCAATTTATCTAATATAATATATAATAAATTGGTGCTTGTTTTCTTTTGGTTATTGCATTTTTTATTTTTCAACGGCCATTGAGAAGCCGTATGAAGCGAAAGTTTCACGTACGGTTTTGGAATAGAGATAAGAACATTGATGTTCTATCGACTATAATTATCCAACAGTTCAAGTACAATTGATATAGTTGAAGCACAGTGCAGATATGGTTTTTTAGGATGGAATTTGTGGCGTCAACCTATAGGGTTTATAGCTTTTTTCATCTCGTCTCTAGCAGAATGTGAGAGATTGCCCTTTGATCTACCAGAAGCGGAAGAAGAATTGGTAGCGGGTTATCAAACTGAATATTCGGGTATCAAATTTGGTTTATTCTACGTCGCTTCTTACCTAAATCTATTAGCTTCTTCATTCTTTGTAACAGTTCTTTACTTGGGCGGATGGAACTTATCAATTCCATTCATACCCATTCTGGAACATTTTGAATGGGATTCAATTTCTGGAATTAGCGAGGTCGTTAATATCACGATCGGGATCCTAATTCTATTAACTAAAGCTTATCTGTTCTTATTTATTTCTATCACGGCAAGGTGGACCTTGCCTAGGATAAGAATGGACCAATTATTGGATCTTGGTTGGAAATTCCTTCTACCTATTGCTTTGGGTAATCTATTACTCACAGCTTCTTTCCAACTTATTCTATTGTGACCAACTCTATCTTCTTCTTCGTGAAGAGGTTGTGCATTCTGTAATACATCCAAATTTATTAGATAGATCAAATCTATGAATTCAAATTTGATAGATAGATCAAATCTATGAAGAGAAAGAATTCTCTATGAAATTAATATTTAAGGAGATTTGCTACATGTTCTCCACGGTGACTGGGTTTATGAATTATAGTGAACAAGCAATCCAGGCTGCGAGATATATTGGTCAAGGTTTTATGGTTACGTTATATCACATGAATCGTTTACCTATTACTATTCAATATCCCTATGAAAAATTGATCCCATCAGAACGATTCCGTGGACGGATCCACTTTGAATTTGATAAATGTATTGCTTGTGAAGTATGTGTGCGTGTATGCCCGATCAATCTACCTGTTGTGGATTGGAAAGTCGGAACGGATATTGGTAAAAAACGATTGGAAAATTATAGCATTGATTTTGGAATTTGTATCTTTTGTGGGAATTGTGTCGAATATTGTCCCACAAATTGTCTGGCGATGACCGAAGAATATGAACTTTCGGCCTATGATCGTCATGAATTAAATTATGATCATATTGCTTTAGGACGTTTACCCATATCGGTAATTGAAGATTTAACAATTCGAACAATTCCGAGTTCAACATATTAACATAACTTAATATGTATTAATAAACTATGGGCAAATATTATGATTCAATCATTCGAGCAATTAATTCGAGTTCCGATCAAAAAGGACTGATAAATTACTTTTGATCCATATGAACCAGGAATTCATAATATTGTTGATATTCCATTAAGAATGTCACATATAGATTGGTCGAAATCTATTATTGACCGATAGATTACTATTATTGACCGATAGATTAGATTTATGAATCAGTCCCCATATTGAATGAAATATTTGAAGTACACAGTATTTGCCAGTATGGCAAATAGGTAAATGAGATCCCCTTTTTTTAGTGAATGGGATAGAAGAATATAATAATATTGGAACTTATCGTGCACATAATGAATCAACCTGAGCAGATATATGATATTCTTTTGGCTCCTATAACGCTAAGTCTAATATTAGGAGGTCTAGGAGTAGTATTATTTACTAATATAATTTACTCCGCTCTTTCATTGGGGCTAGTTCTTATTTGTATATCCCTATTCTATATTCTATTGAACGCGGATTTTGTAGCTGTTGCACAAATCCTGATCTACATAGGAGCTGTTAATATTTTGATCATATTCGCCGTGATGTTGATGAATAACCCGAAATATCCTAATTCTGATTCCCCCTGGACCGTCGGAGATAGCATCGCTTCAATAGTTTGTACAAGCCTTTTTTGTTCATTAATTACTATTATCCTGAATACATCATGGTTCGGAATATCTCTGACTCAAAAATCAGATCAAATTGTTGAACGAGATCTAACAAGCAATATTCAACGTATTGGAACTCATTTATCCACTGATTTTTTCCTTCCATTCGAACTCATTTCTATAATTCTTCTAGTTGCTCTCATAGGAGCGATTACTATAGCTCGCCGAGAAGAAACAGTTTGAAAAGTTGCAAATTAAAATTTTATCTTTTAGATTGCAGAGGAATCATTTTATTCCTTAGATAATGGAAAATAATAAACTTAATAGAACTTTTGTTTGTATCTGAAGAAGTTGTTGAGGTATGAGGAGTTCCTCTATTATGCTCGAACATGCACTTATTTTAGGTGCTTATTTATTATCTATCGGTATTTATGGACTAGTAACAAGTCGGAACATGGTTAGAGCACTTATGTGTCTTGAGCTAATACTGAATGCGGTTAATTTAAATCTAGTAACATTCTCAGATTCTTTTGATAGTAGGCAAGTAAAGGGGGACATCTTCTCGATTTTTGTTACAGCTATTGCAGCTGCTGAAGCAGCTATTGGATTAGCTATTATTCTGGCAATATATCGTAACAGAAAATCAACTCGTATCGATCAATTTAATTTGTCAAAATGGTAATATCTACATATTATTAATCTGTATATCTAGTCCTATTCTAAATAGATAGTCTGTATCTCTAAAAGATAGATCTCTCGCTCTATCTTTTTTTTTATTTTCTAAATAGATAAAGAGCGTATTGCGATCAATCAAGAACATTATTCATATTTAACTAATTATCCAAATGATCTGTCTAACACAATTAGACCAGATTTGGTGAAATCTGGAGAGATGAAAGTTAGACAAATCTGTTTCTTAACAGATAGAATCCGAATCTATCCATTATATCACTGATAATACAATTATTGATTTGCTTTATATTCATCATATATCGTTATTGTCCATATATTAGAATATTTTCTCAAATTAAAAACTTTTTAATACTAACTAATGGAATTCTTAGATCCAATGGCACATTCAGTCAAAATTTATGATACATGTATTGGTTGTACCCAGTGTGTACGAGCGTGTCCGACAGATGTATTAGAAATGATACCTTGGGAAGGATGTAAAGCTAAGCAAATTGCTTCTGCTCCAAGAACAGAAGACTGCGCAGGTTGTAAGAGGTGTGAATCCGCTTGTCCAACGGATTTTTTAAGTGTACGTGTTTATTTATGGCATGAAACAACTCGCAGTATGGGTCTAGCTTACTGACCACTGACTCAAAATAAAAAATAGTTAGATCCATCCCATACATATTTTTCATTCTGCTTTTTCTCTTTCACTGATCAAAACCCATACTCGACCCAAGAGCTCAAGCATGGGTTTTGATATCGAAAGTCTCTTCTCTTTCCATTATGAACAATTTACCTTGGTTAACAATAATTGTTATTTTTCCCATATCTGCGGGGTTATTAATTCCAATATTTCCCCATAGAGGGAATAAGATGATTCGATGGTATACTTTAGGTATTTGCTTATTAGATCTCCTTTTAATGGCCTATATATTCCGTTATTATTATCATTTTGATAATTCATCAATCCAATTGGAAGAGGATTATAACTGGATAGATCTTATTCAGTTTCATTGGAAACTGGGAATTGACGGATTTTCCATTGGACTTATTTCATTGACAGGATTTGTAACTACTTTAGCTACTTTAGCTGCTTGGCCAGTTACTCGAAATCCGCGATTGTTGCATTTCTTAATGTTGGTAATGTACAGTGGCCAATTAGGATTATTTGCTTCTCGAGATATTCTACTTTTCTTTCTCATGTGGGAGTTGGAACTAATTCCCGTTTACCTACTTTTATCCATGTGGGGGGGGAAAAGACGTCTATATTCGGCCACAAAATTTCTTTTGTATACTGCGGGTGGTTCCATTTTTATCTTAATGGGAGCTTTAAGTATGGGTCTTTATGGATCTCATGGACCAACATTTGATTTCGACATATTAGCTAAAAAATGTTATCCGATAACACTCGAAATAGTATTCTATTTAGGGTTTTTGATCGCTTATGCAATAAAATTACCAATCTTCCCTTTACATACCTGGTTACCAGATACTCATGGGGAAGCACATTATAGTACATGTATGCTTTTGGCCGGAGTTCTATTGAAAATGGGAGGATATGGGCTGATACGAATCAATATGGAATTGCTACCTAATGCTCATTCTCTGTTTTCACCATGGTTGATAATAATAGGAGCGGTGCAAATTATCTATGCAGCTTTAACTTCTATGGGTCAACGCAATTTGAAAAGGAGGATAGCTTATTCATCAATATCTCATATGGGTTTTGTAGTTATAGGAATTGGTTCCATGACAGATACAGGTCTTAATGGAGCCATTTTGCAAATGATTTCTCATGGATTAATTGGTGCTGCACTTTTTTTCTTGGCAGGAACAAGTTACGATAGGATACGTACTCTTTTCCTTGACGAAATGGGAGGAATCGCTATACCAATACCTAAAATCTTTACTATGTTCAGTAGCTTTTCAATGGCTTCTTTTGCATTGCCAGGAATGAGTGGTTTTGTAGCAGAATCTATTATATTATTGGGAATAATTACTAGTAATAAATATTCTTCAACCTTTCGAATCCTTATTACTGTAATAGCAGCAATTGGAATCATATTAACTCCTATCTATTTATTATCTATGTTACGTAGAATATTCTACGGATATAAGGTTTTGAATGTCCCGAATCCTTATTTTAAGGATTCAGGATCACGCGAAATTTTTATTATGATCTGTCTCTTTCTACCAATCATAGGTATTGGTCTTTACCCCGATCTAGTTCTATTTCTATACCATTATAAGGTAGAAGCTATTTTCTCTCAATCTTCCTATGAATCGTAAATTTTTTTTACCTTCCAGAGCTATCTAATAGGCCTAATTTTCCTCTTCTCTTTATGAAATATTAATAGAATTAATAGAGAGAATTGCTCTCTAGTTCGAGTTATTTCAAGTAGTGATTTTCTACGATTTTCTATTCACCCTTTGAAATAACTTGGACGAGCCACCTATTATCTCACTTCTCAATAACATGGAATGACTGTATCGAATCTATCCGACGCGAATTCATCTCATTTATTGTTCTATGCTAAATCAACCATCCATAGCTATGTAAACCTATTCCTAATAGATCAACCCCCAAATAGCAGCTCCAGACTACAAAAAATCCTATAGAAGCCACAATTGCCGGTTTCTCACCTTGCCAACCCCTGTTGATTCTAGTATGTAGATAAATTGCAAATATGGTCCACGTAATTAATGCCCAAGTCTCTTTTGGATCCCAGCTCCAATAAGATCCCCATGCTTCATTGGCCCATACTGCCCCAGAAAGAATACCTATAGTTAAAAGAGAAAATCCTAGACCAATGGCACGATAACTCCAATTATCTAATTGGATAGTCAATTTCCATTTACGATAATTCGTAAATGGAAAGCAAAAAGTAGATTTAAAATCCTTTTTTTCTTGGTCGTATAAATACCAATTTAGATTGGGAGGGAATAATCGTAAAAAGGAATTATCCGCACTAAGAAGAATCTCTCGATTTATTCGAGACGTAATCACCAAAAAAGCTATTGATGCTAGGGATCCACATAAGAGAGTTGCATAGCTGAGCAATATCATACTTACATGCATCATTAACCAATGAGATTGTAAAGCGGGTACTAACATTGCAGATTGTTGCATTTTATCCGGAAGACCTAAAGTAGCAAAACCATGAGTTAACATAGCACTTGGCGCGGTGATTGCACCTAACCACCAAGTATCCTGGCCCCGTACTACTATAATTATATGAATAATGCAGGAACTCCATGAAAGGAACATGAATGACTCATACAAATTACTTAACGGTAAATGTCCCGAATAGAACGAACGAGTAACTAATACTCCCGTTATACAAATAAACGTAACTATCATGCCCTTTCTTCCCGAACTACTTAGTTCTTCACTTTGATAAACTAAGGTTCCCCAATAAATGAGAGTTAGAACAAAAGTCAGAGAAAAAGAGACATGAGCTGATATATGTTCTAGAGTGATTAATATCATGATAAATCCATTTTTTCATTTGATTTTGTGCTAAGAAGATAAAATTGATTAATATTTCATCAATCATATCGACATAGATCGAACAGTGGTAGTAATTATACCTATAATTAGGTAATCCTATAATTATAGTATAGGATTCTGTATTGAATCCATGGTATCTTATTTCCAAGAATGCCACCACTCGGATTCGAACCGAGATGCTCTAGCACTGCTTCCTAAGAGCAGCGTGTCTACCAATTTCACCATGGCGGCTTGATATTGTCTAGTCAGTAGATTATACTACTTTTCCGAGATTGTCAATGGGAATATGTAGATAAGAGTAATTGGTAGTATAAAAGAGTAATTGGTATCAGCAATGTCTGAATGTCAGTTTGGATATCACATTTAATATGTGATGTTGGTCGTTATAACGGAGCATAACGCAGTTTGGTAGCGTGCCATCTTGGGGTGATGGAGGTCGCGGGTTCAAATCCTGTTGCTCCGAAACGAACGAGCATACAAGAACGAATGGATTTAATATTAATAGTTCTGCCATTGAACAAATAGAATAACTAAAAAAAAATGATTTCAATGGAATCAGAACAACAACATGTAACAACGAGAAAGGAGAAGGGTTTTGTATTATTACTTTCCCATTGTAATGATTCGGTCGGAAAATAACATCAATTTTGGCATAGATAAAACAAAGAAACTAGGATGAATTTAATTAGATATCTTTCCTATATCTTTCCTATTATTCTTTTATCAACTGTCTGATCAATTAGACCTTAGATATTGCGATGTGAATAGGAAGGTAGACATTCCCATAATTTTATTTAGAAGATCGCAAGAATCTAACAGGTGAACTAATCCTTAGCTATTATGTCCCTATGTTTCCCAAAAAGGTCCCAGTAGATATACAAAGAATATAGCTGTGAGTAATCTTAAAAAATTGAGTGAGCACTCCTTCCTATCTGACCATAAGGGAAAGGATAAAGAACGAAATTAAAAATTAGGAAGAAAAAAAGGATAAATAGTTAAATTTGTAACTAAAAACTACAAACGATTTATCATCATTAGAGCATCGGTCCGATGACCCATTTATCAGACCGAAAGAAACAAGCGATTCTATTATTAAATAACTGATGATTAATTGCATAGTTAATATGGTTATTATGTTTTTATTGAGTATCTTTTTGGCATAGATAGAATTAAATTAAATAGAATTATCAGCAACATGTAATGCTGGAGTTTATCCGGGATTCTTAAATTAAAAAGAATGATGCATTTTGCATCTTTTTCCAATGGGAAAGGAGAACGGCTGTAGTGGAACTAATTTATGACCGTGTCCCTTTTCCCCGACCACCTTTCCAAGTATCTTCTACCTAGAAGATAAAAAATGGTTCCCATATCTGTTCTTCAACATCGGTGTAGTCTATTTGGTGGTGTTACGCATCATCCTCCAGGATCTATATTTTTTTTATTTGGGTGAGCCATAGAAATTAGAAAAAGCTTTTGCTGCGGCCCGATATGCTTTTCCCTTCCAAACATTGCTGCGAATTTTTTTTTTAGATTTAGAGGTACGCTTCTTTGGAACTGCCATAATGAATAATAGTTTTAATTCATTTATCTAGTTCGATGTGAAGGACATGTATGTACTTATCAATTATCAATACTGTATAGTTTTTTATGAATAAAATAAACTTTAATTTTTAATAAAGATTTAAGATTTAACTCCCTCAATTCTTTTCAATTGAAATAAGTAATGACTCACCTTCTTTTGGTTAATCCGTTCCCACCCCACCCATTTGTCAAAATGGGTGTCATCTATTACAAATCAAATACGAATTGCTGAATCAATTTTTTAATTTGACCATCTGGTCCTAATTATTATGCGAAGTAACAGATATAAAAATAAAAATAACTAGTTATAGTTACTTCGATCAATTCGGATTTGTTCACTTTTGGTTGTCTCCCCGATTGGTTTAATTCTTTCTTGTTAAGCTCGATTATAACTACTACTATTCATTTACAGTATAAGAAGTATTATAAATACTGTATCTTTGGCTAATCAAACTAAATTCAAATTATATTAAATCATTCATATACAATTTGTGTGTGTACACAGCTATCTTTATATCTATATTTGAGTACCTAGACTGAAAATTAGGTACTAGAGTTCCTTCATTACTCATCTTATTTGATGAGTATTAAGTATTGATCGGTTTAAATCTGGTATTTGCATAAAAAAGGATGAAAAAAGGTCAATGGAATATTAAATTGATGGGATCCCATCCCATATTCTATCATTCTTCTTAGAATGCGACCTATTCTTTTTTTGTCATTTTCTTCCGGATCTAGTGGATTGGAAACCAAGAATGTTCAATAGAAAAACATTTCAAATAATGATTCGATCTTCCTATGGAATTTCTATATAAATATGCTCGGATCGTGCCTTTCTTTCCGCTTTCAGTTTCTGTACCAATCGGATTAGGATCCTTATTTTTTCCTGGGGCAACTAAGAGCCTTCGTCGTACATGGGCTCTTATTAGCATTTTTATGCTAAGTGTAGCTATGTTTATTTCTTTCAATCTATTCTTACAACAAATTACCGGTGGTCCTATCCATCGATATTTCTGGTCCTGGATCATCAACAATAAGTTTTCGTTAGAGTTGGGCTATTTGATTGATCCACTTACTTCCATTATGTTAGTTTTAGTTACAACAGTTGGAACCATGGTTATGATCTACAGTGATAACTATATGTCTCATGATAAAACGTATGTTAGGTTTTTTGCTTATCTCAACTTTTTCAATGCTTCTATGCTAGGACTAGTTATTAGTCCTAATTTACTACAAATATATATATTTTGGGAATTAGTGGGAATATGTTCCTATTTATTGATAGGTTTCTGGTTTACACGACCCAGTGCGGCTAATGCTTGTCAAAAAGCATTTATAACTAATCGTGTGGGAGATTTTGGACTCTTATTAGGAATCTTAGGTTTTTATTGGGTCACGGGTAGTTTCGAATTTAAATATTTGTCCGAAAAATTAAACGAATTGATTGCCGTTGATGGGGTTAGTTCATTCTTTGTTACTTCGTGTACTTTTCTCTTATTTTCAGGTCCAGTAGCCAAATCTGCACAATTTCCACTTCATGTATGGTTACCTGATGCTATGGAAGGACCTACTCCTATTTCAGCTCTTATACATGCCGCTACTATGGTAGCAGCAGGAATTTTTCTTGTAACTCGATTGTTTCCTCTTTTCAGAGCTTTACCTTTAATAATGAGTCTTATCTCTTGGATAGGTGGAATAACAGCTCTATTGGGAGCTACTATGGCTCTCGCTCAAAAAGATCTTAAAAGAGGCTTGGCTTATTCCACTATGTCTCAATTAGGTTATATGATGTTAGCTCTAGGTATAGGTTCCTATCGAACCGCTCTGTTCCATTTGATTACACATGCTTATTCCAAGGCATTATTGTTCCTAGGATCTGGATCAGTTATCCATTCCATGGAACCCATTGTTGGATATTGTCCTGGTAAAAGTCAGAATATGGCTTTTATGGGTGGTTTGAGGAAATATATGCCAATTACAGGAATTACATTTCTTTTAGGGACACTTTCTCTTTCTGGTATTCCGCCTTTTGCTTGTTTTTGGTCCAAAGACCAAATTCTTAGTGATAGTAAGTTATATTCCCCCATTTTAGGAGGGATAACTTGGTTCACAGCAGGATTAACTGCCTTTTATATGTTTCGTATGTATTTACTTACTTTTGAAGGGGACTTTCGTATAAATTTTGTTAATTTATATAACAACCATATTACATTATATTCGACTTCTATGTGGGGAGAGGAGGAATCCAGGACATTAAGTAAAACTAAAACGAGAGTGAATTCTCTCTCAAATCAAATTACAGGAAGTAATAGTAATACTTCCTTCTCCAAAGAAGCATTCCAAATTTTGAATAAGATCGAAGGATTTTCAAAAAATAAAAAGAATAGAGGTTTTGTTGCTACTTATTCTTTCGTACATAAAGGATATTTTGGATATCCGAAAGAATCGGGCAACACAATGCTATTGCCTTTAGTTATATTGGGCATATTGACTCTGTTTGTTGGATTGATAGGAGTTCCTTTTTTCCGAGGCCAAATGAATTATTGTATATTATTTCAATGGTTGAGTTCATCAATGAACCATTTCGATGAGAACCATCCAAAAAATTTGTTTGAATCTTTCACAGATGCAATCCCCTCAGTTGGTATAGTATTTCCCGGTATATTGATGGCCTATGTTCTATCTAAACCTATTAACATCTTATCACAAAATGTACATCATAAAATTAGGATTATCTCAGACCAATCGATTAATATGATATATAATTGGTCATATCATCGAGCTTATATAGATATATATTATGACATAATCTTAACTAGAGGTCTACGAAGATTAGCTGAAAAAAGTAATTCATTTGATCAATGGGCAATTGATGGAATCCCAAATGGAGTAGGGATTTTAGGTCTTTTTGTAGGAGAGGGAATGAGATGTCTAGGAGGAGGACGTATATCTTCCTATATATTTGTTTTTGTTTTTTTATCATGTATATCTATATATATATTAATATATTATTATTCTATATTGAACTAGATATATAGGGATAAAGATGATTTTTATATTTTTTTTTAATGCTAAAAAAAAAGAAAGACAAATAGTGATTGATTCGGTATCGGTAAAGGTACGATCGTCGATATGAGATCCATTCTAACCCTTTATCACTTTCCACTACTGCATCTACCAAAATCCCCGGGCAGATGGGATAAGATATACATATTCTATAAACTAACCCATGTTGCCCCTTTGGGCATAGTAAGCATACTATGCCCAATGACAGACCTGCAGCACTTTATCAATATGTGTCTAAAGGAGGGCTGTGGTGGTGGTTGACCACCACCTCTTGCCCGGGTCCGGGGAAATAAAAAGGGATTGCTATCATGACCTTTTATACCTATAATATAACCTGTATTATACATTATACATAGGAAGGCGAGGAGGTGGGTTGTTCCACTAGTCTCGAAGAAACCTTTGCATTGAGTTTTTCAGTTTACCAATCGTTGATGTCATAGGTCGAGTCAAAGACCCGAGTATTGACCATATATGAAATTTGAATTTAAACCTTCGTTATTCCTCAGTAGCTCAGTGGTAGAGCGGTCGGCTGTTAACCGATTGGTCGTAGGTTCAAATCCTATTTGAGGAGAGCCCAGACTCTTTTTTTATTTTTTAACGCTTAGCTACTCTTAAGCGTTCCCTGTCCTTTCTATTAATACTCTGTGCAAGTTTGGCACGGTGGCTAGTAGGAAGAAGGAAGACCTTACTAGAAGGTCACACAGATTCAATATCTGTAGCACATCGGATATACTCGTATAATATTAATACATTAATAAATAATAAATATACGCCATGTACGAATCAATCCTTGTTTGTGTGTAAAAGTTCGAAGGCTTCGTGCGATATCC